TTTTTTTAGTGACCTCCTCCTTAATCCACTGGAGGTCAAATTCTGATTGCTGTTGAAGTTCGCGACCTTATTTCAGTGGAATTTGACCTAACAAGAACGGAATCACGCACGCTCTGTAGGATTTGAACCTACGACATCGGGTTTTGGAGACCCGCGTTCTACCGAACTGAACTAAGAGCGCTTTCTTATCAGAATTTTTTTGAACCCCAATACACCTTGCATGTATATATATAATATAGCGTTTCTAAACTAAAAATGAAAGAAAGATTATGTATGTCCAATTTAATTGATCTCAATTTATTCCTCCTTACTGCTCATAGGAGAACTAAAGTAAAAGTATAGGTAGGGATGACAGGATTTGAACCCGTGACATTTTGTACCCAAAACAAACGCGCTACCAAGCTGCGCTACATCCCTTTCAATTGGTCTACAGTTTCATTGTAGAGAATCCCTGTCTTCTTTTCCATAGTGTTATTTCTTCCATTGATATACATAATTTTTATTGTCATTTCTTCTTTTTTGGGGGGGCTCATGTCATATAACATATTGTATAACATATAATAAAATAATAAAAGACTTATCTATACCCATATGAGACGTTAGAAGGAGGATTTTTAATGCGAGATCTAAAAACATATCTTTCCGTGGCACCAGTACTAAGTACTCTATGGTTCGGATCTTTAGCAGGTTTATTAATAGAGATCAATCGTTTATTCCCCGATGCGTTGACATTCCCCTTTTTTTCATTTTAGTTATTGATACGGGAAGGGGATTAGAGATACAATCAAATCAAATAGCTTTAACTAATTAATTGCTATTTTTTTTTTTGAAAAAGACTAAATCTCAGCGAAAATCCCGGCTTAAATTTATATTATAATAGAGTGAGAACGGGGATGGAAATGTGCTCCTAGGTCAACAGTATCATAAAAAATAGTTAAATAAGATACTGTACTGCAATTAGAAATAGAGTTTGAAATAATTGTATTCCTTATTATTTACTATTTTTTGACTATTACTCTAGTGATTGCAACGAAATCTTTCATAATTCGATTTAGAGTTAGCAACTTCTATTTTTTCTTTGTTCCTTTCTTATTCGCTTCAGATTGAAAAAAATGGAAGAGTTGAGCGAATCAAAAACCAAAGGGGGTTCATGGCCAAGAGTAAAGATGTCCGAGTAACGGTTATTTTGGAATGTACCAGTTGTGTCCGAAACGGGGTTAATAAAGAATCAACGGGCATTTCCAGATATATTTCCCAAAAGAATCGACACAATACGCCGAGTCGATTGGAATTGAAAAAATTCTGTCCCTATTGTTACAAACATACGGTTCATGGGGAGATAAAGAAATAGATCGAATGCAGGTCTGTTTGTCACTCTTCCAAGGAACATAAAAAATGACATATTATATATATAATATATATTTTAATATAACTAAAGTAAATCCTAATTTCTATTTCTTCTATTTCAGTTGGATCTAAAAAAAAAGAATTAGAACTCATAAATAGGATTTTCAGGGATAAGGAACAAACAAACCATGGATAAATCCAAGCGACCCTTTCTTAAATCCAAACGATCTTCTCGTAGGCGTTTGCCCCCGATCCAATCGGGGGATCGAATTGATTATAGAAATATGAGTTTAATTAGTCGGTTTATTAGTGAACAAGGAAAAATTTTATCTAGACGCGTGAATAGATTGACCTTGAAACAACAACGATTAATTACTATTGCTATAAAACAAGCACGCATTTTATCTTTGTTACCTTTTCTTAATAACGAGAAACAGTTTGAAAGAACCGAGTCGACCGCTAGAACTACTGGTTTTAGAACCAGAAATAAATAGGCTTACTCTTCAATCAAATCAAAATTCCAATATGCTATGAACTCAAACCCAGATGGATATTTTGTTCGAAAAATAATAAAATCTAAATTGAATTTTCGTGTTGTAATAAAAAAAAAAAAAAAAGAATCAAAGAATCGGGGAAGAATAAAAGTTTTTTTGTTTGAGCGCGTTAACTCATTTTGACGACTTTAGCATCTTATCAATTGTTTCTTATACTAATTTATACTATATCTTCCCGGAGTTCATTCTCCGGGGAATGTCATTTTAGTTTTTCGGTAAATTCCTTACAATCCTTTTCCTCTATGATCTCATTAGAAATCATATAAAGACAATTCCTATTTAATATAGCTATTTGTGCAAGTATTTTACGATTAAGAAGCAATTTACTCTTGTACAGATCATTTATAAATCGACTATAACTATAGGATACTTTATTTTCACGAATTACTGCATTTATCCGAGTGATCCACAAACGACGAAAATCCCTCTTTTGCCTATCTCTATCCCGATGAGCAGAAACCAAAGCTCTTATTTTCTGTTGAGTAATAGTTCGAGTAAGTCTTGAATGAGCCCCCCCAAAGCTTGATGCAAATAAACGGATTTTTGTTCGACGTTTACGAGCTACATATCCTCGTCTAATTCTGGTCATTGAATAAATGAAACTTTGATGAATAACTAATTGATTTCCGTTCTTTTAGTTATTATTTTCCTCTTTACTGGTCGATTAATAACAAAACAGATTCTTCCAATGTATAAAATAAAAATTCCAATGGCTTTGGCTACTATAACCTCCCCGACCACTATATATATATATATTTTTCATTGTAAATATAAAAATCAAATTTAAATAATAGTGGTTCCATCGTTTCTATGGTTACTTCTTAAACGGTGAGGTCCTTTCTATACACCGGAACCCCTTCCTGCATTTAATCAATATTATTGGTAACTTGTACAGTTCACATCCTTTGGCTCTACCCATGAATTATATTATTTAGTAATAGGTCTTTCACAATGAGATCTAACCCATACAGTAACGGTATTTAATTATGAAAGTTAGCTAGGTAGCTGACCCTGTTAGTCCGTTTTTGCAAGAGTGGGAATATTATTTTTCTGCTTATATATTTCCCCCGCTTAATGGATAACCATTTCTTACCAAAGGGGAATTGCTTCTCATCTTAAATTCAGGTGATTGGATTTGCACCAATGGAAACCATAAATTGAATACACAGGGAGATAATGGATCTTTTTGATTTTTAGATAGTGGGTGGAATTCTTCCATTGTATCCTATCCTATTCATATTCTATTTCTATCCTATTCACTGGTCTTGATTGATCACTGATACTGGAAACATACAGTTTGTCTTTTTTTGTGTCCCAGTCCTAGCTCATGATCTAAACGTGTCGCACATACACCCTAGTACATGTTCCTCGGCGCTGAGGACATCCCCGAAGAGCGGGGGATTTCGTGACATTTCTTATTGGCTGTCGTGTGTTTCTAATAAGTTGCTTAATGGTTGGCATGCTGTATCGTATACATAATAGGCTGGTTGAGATCGATCCTAACCGGATGATTATGAATCGCTTTTTTTTTTAATCTATTTAATAGAATATTAAAATATTAAACCCGGATAAGAATATAAAGAAAATCGCAACACAACAATAGTAGGGATTTCAGCGAAATCCTTCATTCAACCGCTACAAGATCAACAATTCCATGAGCTTGGGCTTCTGTTGCTGACATAAAAACATCTCTTTCCAGATCTTCGGATACAACCCATAAGGGTTTGCCCGTTCTTTGTACATAAACCCTTGTGATGGTTTCGCGCAGTTTCAGTAGTTCTTCCGCTTCCAAGATAAATTCTCCCGTTTGTGCCTCAGAAAAAGAGGCTGCGGGTTGGTGAATCATTACCCTGATGATAAATAAATGGTTTCTCTATCTTGCAGGATGATGAGGTGCAAAAAAAAAAAGAATTGAAGAACCGTACGGGCATTTTTTGTGCAGTGCATACGGCTCTCTAATGGAATTTACTTTCACCTTACAGCCAATAAAGAGAAAATCTAGGATCTATCAGACGCAGATCGGTAAATGATCCAATTACCACCCTTCCTTTCGGGGGAGTTAAAAAATACTATGATGGTTCCGTTGCTTTATATATTTATTTCGTCTGTGATTCAGCAATCCCAAAGTTTTTTTGAGCTAAGGCAAAAAATGAATCTGTTCTATTCCGGTGTGAAAACAAAAAAAAGTTTGTGACGCTTAAATGGACTACCCTAAGATAAAATCGGAATATCTTATTATCTCATACTACTCTTTCGATACATAATTTAATGTAAAAAAAAAAGAGAGTTTTATCATATCAAATTTGAAGTGCCATGCTATTATTACTTAATATTCCTGCTAAGGCATAGTATTTTTTTCTTTCAAATAAAAAACTCAATGGCGCCAAGCGTGAGGGAATGCTAGACGTTTGGTAATTTCTCCTCCGACCAGGATAAAGGATCCCATTGAAGCGGCCAATCCCATGCATATTGTATGTACATCTGGTCTTACAAATTGCATAGTATCGTAAATAGCTACTCCGGGTATTACCCATCCTCCGGGAGAATTTATAAACAAATAGAGATCTTTGGTATCATCCTCTATACTGAGATATACCATAAGACCAATAAGTTGATTTGAGATCTCACTATCAACCTCTTGGCCTAAAAAAAGCAATCTTTCTCGATAAAGTCGGTTGATTAGGATAAAAAACTATCCCTTAGGAACCGTACATGCACCTTTTGAGGCATACGGTTCAAAAAATCGCGGAAAAAAGATCAATGTATAAGATTCCAGCCCCTTTATTTTGGCTTAGAGTAGGTTCTATCTAACTTTTAACAAAGGAACCCTTTTTTTTATGGAAAAAAAAGAGAAGTTTTTGCTCGTTTTCCTATAACCTATAATACGAAATTCACTACACTTATCAAACACACTTCTCATTGATATATTGTTTCATCGAGATCCAATCCAAATTACGATGTAATTTTCTTGTTCCTGAAGGGGTCCCTTCCATTTTTTTAGGTTTATGCTCTACTCCAGGTAAAGATTTCCCCGATTTCTATTTGCACATATAGGATAAATGCTCCCAATACCACTTCTTTTTTTAATTCATTTGATGCCTTTCTTCCGTCAAATATTTGAGGTATTCAGCATATTATTCTATTCGATTAATTAACACTTTGAGATCACCCCTCTTTCTAATTTAATAATAAACGAATTTAATATTTAATAATCAAATCGTTTATGATACAAGTAGTACGCCGATCTATTACTAATTGGGTTTTTTCTAAACGGAGCCTGGATACTTCATTTTCTTGGTCCAACCAAGCCAACCATAAATAAGTTTTATTGAGATGGTAATATTAATCTGGATCCCCCCAAAACGGATCTAATTGCACCTCACGCGCCAATTTTTAAATAAATTGATTGGGTGAAACAAGGGATATCTCAATCGAGGGAGAGAACGGGGAAATCCCATATGACCCAATATATCTGACAAGCCGCACTATACGTCAACCCAAGATGCATCTTCCTCTCCAGGACTTCGAAAAGGTACTTTTGGAACACCAATAGGCATTAACAAAAAATGAAGTACTATATTTCACTTTGATGTGGAAACGTAATAATGGGTTTAATTGTCTTCATAAAAATTGGCCGTTATTAATTTTAGCCATGGTCAGAAAGGAAGACAGAATTAATAAAGTAACTAAAATTATTCCAAATAGGTCTTTCGAATGATGACTAAGTATGGATGGATTCACTCATAGAAAATGGGCTCAACCCACCATTGCGTATTGGGGCTTATCGGGTATAGAATAGATCTGCTTCTCTTTGTTCCTACGAACAGAATTGTTTGATTATTGCCAGCAGAAGAAAACAAATATTATCTCCTGCTCGGAGAGAATCCACTGAAGGGGGGAGGTCCATAGTATCGTTTTAAAAATGCAATAAAGTTACATAGTCTTTATCTTTCTTTGCTAAAAGGGGTATTTCCATGGGTTTGCCTTGGTATCGTGTTCATACCGTTGTATTGAATGATCCCGGTCGGTTGATTGCTGTCCATATAATGCATACAGCTCTGGTTGCTGGTTGGGCCGGTTCAATGGCTCTATATGAATTAGCCGTTTTTGATCCTTCTGATCCCGTTCTTGATCCAATGTGGAGACAAGGTATGTTCGTTATACCCTTCATGACTCGTTTAGGAATAACTAATTCGTGGGGTGGTTGGAGTATCACAGGGGGGGCTGTAACGAATTCAGGCATTTGGAGTTACGAGGGTGTGGCCGGAGCGCATATTGTGTTTTCTGGCTTGTGCTTCTTAGCAGCTATTTGGCATTGGGTGTATTGGGATCTAGCAATCTTTACTGATGAACGTACAGGAAAACCCTCTTTGGATTTGCCCAAGATTTTTGGAATTCATTTATTTCTTTCAGGGGTGGCTTGTTTTGGTTTTGGCGTATTTCATGTAACAGGTTTGTATGGCCCTGGAATATGGGTGTCCGATCCTTATGGACTAACTGGAAAAGTACAATCTGTAAATCCAGCGTGGGGTGTGGAAGGTTTTGATCCGTTTGTTTCGGGCGGAATAGCCTCTCATCATATTGCAGCGGGTACATTGGGCATATTAGCGGGCCTATTTCATCTTAGTGTTCGTCCGCCTCAACGTCTATACAAAGGATTACGTATGGGCAATATTGAAACCGTCCTTTCCAGTAGTATCGCTGCTGTCTTTTTTGCTGCTTTTGTAGTTGCTGGAACTATGTGGTATGGTTCAGCAACTACCCCCATCGAATTATTTGGTCCCACTCGTTATCAATGGGATCAGGGATACTTCCAGCAAGAAATATATAGAAGAGTTAGTGCTGGACTCGCTGAAAATCAAAGTTTCTCAGAAGCTTGGTCTAAAATTCCGGAAAAACTTGCTTTTTATGATTACATTGGGAATAATCCGGCAAAGGGGGGATTATTCAGAGCGGGCTCAATGGACAACGGGGATGGAATAGCTGTTGGATGGTTAGGACACCCCATCTTTAGAGATAAAGAAGGGCGTGAACTTTTTGTACGTCGTATGCCTACCTTTTTCGAAACATTTCCAGTTGTTTTGGTAGATGGAGACGGAATTGTTAGAGCTGATGTTCCTTTTAGAAGGGCAGAATCAAAGTATAGTGTTGAACAAGTAGGTGTAACTGTTGAGTTCTACGGCGGCGAACTTAACGGAGTTAGTTATAGTGATCCTGCTACTGTTAAAAAATATGCTAGACGCGCTCAATTGGGTGAAATTTTTGAATTAGATCGTGCTACTTTGAAATCTGATGGTGTGTTTCGTAGCAGTCCGAGGGGTTGGTTTACTTTTGGACATGCTTCGTTTGCTTTGCTCTTTTTCTTCGGACACATTTGGCATGGTGCTCGAACCTTATTCAGAGATGTTTTTGCTGGTATTGACCCAGATTTGGATGCTCAAGTAGAATTTGGCGCATTCCAAAAACTTGGAGATCCAACTACAAAAAGACAAGTAGTCTGATATAATATAACATTGTTAGCGCATCTTTCGAATCGACTTTTTTTCTTTGACTTTTGCTCTTTCTTTAGGTAGGAGATGATCCAAAATAAACAGGTATG